GATTGGATTTCATACTCGAATAAACCTCGTAATCGTAAGAAAGTAGGTTTTTTCACTATGGGCCTAGCAAAAGAAAAATTGAGATAGGTTTATATTGGGTTCCCCCCTTAAAAATCGGACGTGAAGGTTTCCTCTCATCCGGCTCAAGTAGTTACACCAAATAAGGAAGGGAGTTCTTTATTTTTTTACTTTGTTCAATAAAAAAAAAAAAGAAAACCCTACAAAGAACTACTCCTTACTCAAGTTTCCAGCAAGGACCAACCTTTCATTAATTCATTTTTCTTTTGACTTTCACTTTCTGAATGACTTATTTACGACAAAATTGAAATGTGAAATTCTTGAGTAGTCTGCTTCCCTTCAAATGATGAATCCCCCCTTAAAGGAATACTTTTGGACTCGTAAGGGATTTACTTGTCTATATATTGTTTCGTTCCATTCGATCTTTTAGGTCCCTACTCACCTCGACGGTTATGTCATGATGTCCCTTGAAGCATATATGCGATAGATAGACTTCTGTAACCATGCCCTATTTGCTTTCTTGAACGGAATCTCTCTCTAAAAGAAATGGAATGGCTAATTCCACGAAAAAATCTTTTTTTTTTTCACGAGGTATAACTAGCAATTCCCATTTATCTGTTACGGGATCGACCATGGATCAACTCCCCTTTCATTTAGAGTATTGAATACACCCATAATTCTGAGCTTCATGTTACTCCTTCCAAGACACATGTCAGAGTCGGGGGCATCCCAATCAGATTGAATGGGATGACAGTTTATTAGTCTGAATCTGTAAAATGCAAATTTCGATCAAATCACACATCGCAGTATACTAGGCCTTCTAATTCCTTAAGGGGTTTATCTAAAAGATTCGCGATATAACTCGGAAGACGTTTCAAATACCACACGTGAGTTACCGGACATGCGAGTTTGATGTATCCCATTTGATATCTTCGTATCCGAGAATCAACAAATTCCACCCCGCATTCTTCACAAAATTTCGGGTCCTCTTTTTCGGCTCCAATCACTCGATAATTTCCACAAGCACAAATTCCGCTTTTTATGGGTCCAGAGATTCTTTCACAAAACAATCCATCTTTTTCCGGTTTATTGGTTTTATAATGAAAAGTATAGGGTTTTGTCACCTCTCCAACTATCTCTCCATTGGGTAGGATTTTGTTGGCCCAAGCCTTTATTTGTTGAGGAGACACTGGTCCAATTCGAAGTTGTTGATGTTTATATCGGTCGATCATAGAATAGAAATTCTGATTCATTCAGATCAAACTTCCTTCCTATTAATCTGGAAGTTCTTCTCAGATACAAGGAAATGATTCAGTTCTAGAGCCAAAGATCGTAGTTCTCGAACGAGCAATCGAAAAGATTCTGGAGCATCCTCAGGGTTAGGTACTATTCCTCCAATGATCGTAGCACCAAGTAATTCTTGACGAGCTCTAATATGATCAGATTTATAAGTAAGCATCTCTTGTAAAATATGAGCAACACCAAACCCCTCTAGAGCCCAAACTTCCATTTCCCCTACTCGTTGTCCCCCTTGCTTGGCCCTTCCTCTAAGGGGTTGTTGTGTAACAAGTGCGTAATGTCCACTCGAACGCCCATGGATTTTATCATCAACTTGATGAATTAATTTTAGGATATAGGACTTGCCTATTAGAACAGGTTGTTCAAAAGGACCTCCTGTTCTTCCATCAAATATTCTGCTTTTTCCCGGATACTCGGGTTCAAATACCCATGGATTTTTTGTTTGCTTACTGGCTTCATATAATTCAGAAAAGACTAGTTTTCTTGAAGCCTCTTGCTCATATCTCTCATCAAAAGGTGCTATTCTATAATGTCTCTTTAGCAGATCCCCCGCTAACCCGAGCGAACATTCAAATATCTGCCCCACATTCATTCGTGAGGGTACCCCTAATGGGTTGAAGACCATATCAACAGGTGTTCCGTCTTGCAAGTAGGGCATATCTTGTCTAGACAAAATTTTAGAAATGATACCTTTATTCCCATGTCTTCCAGCTACTTTATCGCCCACTTTGATTTCACGTTTCTGTGAAATATATACACGAATTCTTTCTGGATTATAACTGGAACCCCCCTTTTTCTGGATCCATCTCACATCAATAACTCGGCCCCTTCCACCTATAGGTAGTTTTAGAGAAGTTTCTTTTGCAGTGGATACCTGAATGCCAAGTATGGCTCGTAATAATCTATCCTCTGGGGCATACGAGGATTCGTTTGCTGCTTGAGGGGTTAATTTACCTACTAAAATATCACCGGCTTCTATCCAAGATCCCAGCATCACAATTCCGTTTCTGTCTAAATTTCGGAGTAAATGAGCCTCTAAATGCGGTATTTCCTTAGTGATTCTTTCGGGACCTTGGCTTGTCACATGAGTCTGAATTTCATATTTCCGTATGTGAAAAGAAGTATAAATATCTTCATATACCAGACGTTCGCTAATTAGTACTGCGTCTTCAGAATTGTAACC